TTCACTTAATCTTTTTCTATCTATTTTATATATATCAATAAAATTTATATCAATAAAATATAAATAGATTTTTGTCGTTATAAAAATAAAAGACACTCTTTTATAGTAACAATAAAAAATTTAGTATGATATAAATAGAACAAAAGAGGAAATAGCAAAGAAACAAAAAGGTTATACAAGGCTATATACAAATCATCCACATTTTTTTTATTTCATTAATTGAATTTTATTTGTTGATTAGGGCGAAGTTCCGTAAAAACCCCCGCCCTTTTTGAAATATCATGAACAGTTCCTGTAGGTTGAGCACCTTTTTCAAGGAAATATAGAATAGCAGGAACATTTAAATAGATTTGATTCTTTATCGGGTCATAAAAACCCACTTTACGAAGATCTCTTCCCTCTCGTCGGGATCGAACATCAATTGCAACGATTCGATAAATGGCTCATTGGGATAGATGAACAATACTCCCCCCCCCCCTAGAAACGTATAAGAAGTTTTCTCCTCGTACGGCTCGAGAAAATTCTAAATTATGTCTATGTATAGAATCATAATAACAAATAGATCCATAAAATCATCAAATTCATTATATTATTGATTTTAGTTTAAATACTTTTTCTTAGTCTTCCCCCCCCCCCCAAAAAAAAAAAATTATTTGTATCCTCATAACTCAAGTTGAATAACTCTCAAATAACTCAAAAGAAACCTTTTAGGTATTAAATTTATTGAGTGGTCTCTAACCCTTTTTGTCTGTCTCCTTTAGAATCTATTTTGATTCTTAAATATGATCTGGTTGTTGAGACAATTGAAAACGGTATTTCCTTGTTCCAGGATCTTTATCTTTGCCTTGAATCATTGGGTTTAGACATTACTTCGGTGATCTTTAAATCGTTTCAAAACGGCAGCAACATACCATTTTTTGTGATTTCTTTCTATCAAAGAATCGTATGAATGGTTGATTCCTACGTAATACACTTTACTTTTGATTTGATTTGATCAAAAGAGTTTTACCAATTCCAACAAAATTAACTTTTAAATTTTATCGAATTGGATCCTTTAGATTTATATATCTAAAATATACTTACGAAGTTGTTCCAATTTATTGATCGATACTAACCTTAGATTCTTGCCCTTGAGAAATTAATCAATACGTTCTACTCGAGCTCCATCGTGTACTATTTACATGGCAACACTCTCAAAAATGAGGGTTCCAGTGGAACAGAACAAATGATGTCGAGCCAAGAGCACTTTCGTTCCTATATAATATAAAAAAGTGGTGGATGTAAGAATCCACAGCTGATCATGTCCTTCAAGTCGCACGTTGCTTTCTGCCACATCGTTTTAAACGAAGTTTTACCATAACATTCCTTCAGTTTGGAACCAGTATGTAATTGATTCAATTATGGAATCGTGAATAATCATCGGTTCGGTCGGTACATAATAATCTATACTTTTTTCTTCTATATGAAGAATGGATAATGTATGACGAAGTCTCAACAAGAATTCAATCAATTTAACCCCATTGTTTATAATTTTTTTTTAATTATAACTAACATAACATGAATAAATAAACACGAATAAACAAGTTATTTTGAATCTCTATCTTCAAGTAACGTGATAGGATAAATTCAACAATTTAACACTTCTTAGAGTACCAAGAACTCATAAGAAATCATTAAAAAGATTTAATTGATTGAATAGTTGAATAGTTTCCTACCCTATATCATTATTTGCATAAGGTTTTACAGTAAGTACCATTCGCTTTTTATCATCATTAAGAGAAAGATAAATCCATATTGGATTAAACCATCAATGATTAATAAAAAAAAAAAAGACTGATGTAAGGAAAGATTGAAGATTTAGGTTGTTATTTTTTCGTATTTCATATTGTAAAATCAGTAATATTTAACAAATCAAAATTTCGTTTCATATGCGTGTTATTTGAACTCGATTAAATTTGTGAAAAAGATATGATTAATAATAAAAAAAAAAAAAAGAAACTAAGAATCACATTCTATAACAATATTATACTCTTAAACGGAAGACTGGTCGAAAAGATAATCTTTATTTTGATATATTTTATTATGATATAGATTATGATATAGATATATATTTTATTTTTTATTATAGATTAATAAAATGATCGTGGGTCAGGTATGTTCTGGGACGGAAGGATTCGAACCTCCGAATAGCGGGACCAAAACCCGTTGCCTTACCACTTGGCCACGCCCCATTTCTAGTCGACACTAATAAACACTAATATTGGTACTGGTTGTTCGTCAACTCAAGTCTAAATATCTATTATCTATAAAATAGATTACTAGAATTTTTATACATGTAGACGTAGAATTAAACAGAATTTATTGATCATTACATATAATTCAATTAAGATATTGTATGAAAGTATGGTTTATTCTATTCTCTTTTGATTTGAGAATTGAAGGATTTTTGATTGGGTGAGTTCAAATCAAAGAAAGTTTTTTGGTCTATCTTATTTTCTTTTTATTCATTTTTCTTTTCTATGAATAATAACATATTTATAATAATAAAATAATAAAAAACTCAATTTATTAATAACTCAATCAAAATAAATAAAATACAATTATCCTCAAGAACAAAATGTTTGTTATGCTTAATATATTTAGTTTGATCTGTATCTGTCTTAATTCTGCTCTTTATTCAAGTAGTTTTTTCGTCGCCAAATTGCCCGAGGCCTACGCTTTTTTAAATCCAATCGTAGATTTTATGCCAGTAATACCCCTGTTTTTTTTTCTCTTAGCCTTTGTTTGGCAAGCTGCTGTAAGTTTTCGATGATATCTTTAATTTAATAATGTCTAGACAAATTCATGATTTATTGAAAAAAAAAAATTCAAAGAAAAGAATTGATAAGATCAGATAAGTCTTACACCCTCAATTCAAATATTGAAATTCTTGTACAACCGCGAAAAATCTGGATCACCCCACTTTATTTCTTGGTGTCAAAATAAAAAATCAAAATAGTAGGGTATGCGGTATAAAAACGGAGAATCTATTCTCTTTTTTACTAAAAAAAATCTTGGAGATTATGTAATGCTTACTCTCAAACTATTTGTTTACACGGTAGTGATATTCTTTGTTTCTCTCTTTATTTTCGGATTCCTGTCTAATGATCCAGGACGTAATCCTGGACGTGAAGAATAAAAGATAAGGTTTTTGTTTTCCTTGCTTGATTTTTAAATGTTCTTAGTAGGATTTTATCTATTACACATTTTTAACTATTAAAAATAAAAAGAGCTCGCGAAAAATTCGAAAGAAAATACCAAGTCATCAACAAAAACGGAAAGAGAGGGATTCGAACCCTCGGTACGAAAAACTCGTACAACGGATTAGCAATCCGACGCTTTAGTCCACTCAGCCATCTCTCCTCCCAATTGAAAAAGGATAATACTATGTTACATTATAAAAAATAAGGATTGAAAGAGCCCTTCATAATATTTTTTTTTCATCCGAGAGTGCTTTTTAGTTCCACGGCCCGGCTAAGTACTGACCAGGCCGGGCCCGCCATTTATTGTTCCAACGAATCATAAATAATTTTTTTTTATTTGAAAACTAAAATACTTGCTTGTTATTACGATTGGAAACATAAAAACTCTTTTGATTTCTATGATATAGAATCAAATGATATCGAATCAAAGTGTCGTTTCTTATCTTAATTCTTAATTTTTTATATTTATTCTTTATTTTCTTTATTCCTTTTATTTTAGTAAAGTAAATAAATAACAAAAAGGGAGCTGTGGATTCTTGCACAATACATTTTCATGTATGTTATGGCTTAAGTAGTTTTGTCGAGACGTCTAGGTCAAAAACCTCCGGCAAAAAAACACTTGTTATTTAGTTTTAGTTATTGAAATTTAATGAATTCTCTTTTCCGAATCTCATTGGGTTCTCTGATACAACACGTAAACGCTCTAATTTTCATGATTATTTTATGATCCTATCCTTTCTTTTTACTCTTTTAACTTTTTATTACGACCCATTTTCTTGTTCGACAAAAGGTTCATTTATATACAATAATCGGATTGTAGCGGGTATAGTTTAGTGGTAAAAGTGTGATTCGTTCTATAATCCTTTATATAGTTAAGGGGTCTTTCGGTTTGATTAATATTTCATTCCGACCAAAAACTTTATTTCTTAAAAGGATTTAATCCTTTACCTCTCAATGAAAAATTCGAGGAAGAATATACATTCTCGTGATTTGTATCCAAGAATCAATTAAAAATTGAAAAATTGGATTATGAGATTACGAAACATAATTTTTTTTTTTATTAGATCAATACTTCTAATTGAATAAGTATGAGTAAAGGATCCATGGATAAAGATAGAAAGTGGCTTTCTAATCGTAACTAAATCTTTAATTTGGAATTTGTATTACGGAAATTGAAGCAAAATGGCTATTAAACAATGACTTTGGTTTACTAGAGACATCGACAAATTTTTTTAGCTCGGTAGAAACAAAATGCTTTTCCTAAGGATTCTCTCACATAGAAATAGAGAACGAAGTAACTAGAAAGGTTGTTATAATATAATCCCCCTCTTTTCTATAGGGATCGTCTAGAAAGCGGGTTGTTCTGAATACATTCAGACAGAAAAGCTGACATAGATGTTATGGGTGGAATTTTTTTTTTCGTTCATGTCTTAATATAGGAATTTATACATCTTCCATAAAGGAGCCGAATGAAACCAAAGTTTCACGTTCAGTTTTGAATTAGAGACGTTAAAAATGATGAATCAACGTCGACTATAACCCCTAGCCTTCCAAGCTAACGATGCGGGTTCGATTCCCGCTACCCGCTTTTACTTTATTTTTTTATTAAATTAATAAGAAAAAAATAGAATTAAATATTTTGAGATTTTTATTATTTTATAAAAAATTTTATGAATATAATTAATGTAATGCATCATTGACTTGAATACGGAATTCCCGGAATTGGTTCAACTATTTTTCCGAACAAGAAATAGGAAA